GGTACTGCAGTAGCCCTTTGGTTGGGTATTGGAGCAACATTACCTATTGATAAATCTCTAACTTTAGGTCTTTTTCAAATTGATTCCACCGTGAAATAAAATATCACAACGTATCTTTCTAGGGAAGATTCACTTCCCTAGATACGTTTATTCCAGTTAATTCTGAATCTATATTTAATATAATATATAATATACGGATCGTGCTGAATAAATTTAAGCAAAAAAAAAAAGATGAAATCATTCCAATTCCAATGGACTTCAACAAATAAAAAACTTATTGTTAGGTAAATCAATTACGAAATGTTTTTGTATAATGACCAATATCTGTTTTACATCTTCTATGCGAAAATGTTCAATTTTCATAAGATCTTCTTGACTCTTATTCAAAAGGTCTAATAATGTATGTATATTGGACCTTTTGAGGCAATTATAGGTCCTCGAAGGCAATTCTAATTGGTCAATAAAAAAACATTTCAATTCGATTTCTTTTTTTTTTCTTAGTTTATCCAATCCATCATGAAAAGTGAAAAAGGGTAAAGTAACCCTATTTTGATTGTCCTCTACATTTTTATCTTGTTCTTCTGCATGTAGAAACGGAATAAATAAATCAATCAAATTACGGGAGGCTTCGTAAAGTGCTTCTTTAGGAGTTAAACTTCCATTCGTCCATATTTCGAGAAAAAGTATCTCTTGTTTTTCATTCCCATTACTATAAGAATGAATACTATGATTTGCATTTCGAACAGGCATGAATACAGCATTTATTGGATAACTTCCTTCTTCAGCGTTATTTGGTGTTTTCATACGATATCCTCGATTACTCTCGATTTGTAATCCAATACAAAAATCAATTGGTTCCGTCAGGCTAGCTATATGCTGTGTAGTATCAACGATTTCCACAGAAGGTGGTGAGATGATGTCTTGAGCAGTTACATATCCAGGACCCTTGACGCAAATAGATGCGTCGCGAGTTCCATACAGATTACTTTTCAATACAATTTCTTTCAAATTCATTAAAATTTCATGTACGGATTCTTCAATACCTTCTATGGTAGAATATTCATGTGGTATCTTTTCAGATTTTGCGCGTGTAATACATGTTCCTTCTATTTCTCCAAGCAAAGCCCTTCGCATCGCAATGCCTATTGTATCAGCTTGACCTTTCATAAGCGGAGACAGAATAAAACGTCCATAATAAAAACGCTTACTGTCTTCTCTTAATTCAACACACTTCCACTGTAGTGTCCGAGTAGATACTGCTACTTCTTCTCGAAACATAGTCATATTATTTGATCCGATCATTTAATCATTTCTTTCTCTTGAAATTCGTTCAATTCTCAATTCTGATTTCTATATACGCCTTTTTTTAGGAGGCCTACACCCATTATGTGGCATAGGGGTTACGTCTCTGACAAAACTTAATAGTATACCACTTCTACGAATGGCTCGTAGTGCTGCATCTCTTCCAAGACCAGGACCCTTTATCATAACTTCTGCTCGTTGCATACCCTGATCTACTACTGTACGAATAGCGTTTGCGGCTGCGGTTTGGGCAGCAAACGGCGTCCCTCTTCTTGTGCCCTTGAAGCCGCAAGTACCGGCGGAGGACCAAGAAACAACCCGACCCCGTATATCTGTGATTGTTACAATGGTATTGTTGAAACTTGCTTGAACATGAATAACCCCTTTTGGTATTCGACGTCCAGTCTTACGTGAACTAATGCGCCCACTCTTACGTGAGCCAATTCTTGTTATGGTTTTTGTCATATTTTATCATCTCCTAAATATGAGTCAGAAATATACGTATATTTTATTTTCATGTCAAAATGGGTCCTTTATTTGTTTGTGTATTGAGTCCTTTGGAGAGTCTCTTTTAATAAAAAATTTATCCCTGTCTCTGTTTATGCCTCGGGTTGAAACAAATTACTATAATTCGTCCCCGCCTGCGGATCAGTCGACATTTTTCACAAATTTTACGAACGGACGCCCTAATTTTCATATTTGTTTCTCCTTAATTTTATTTAAATTTTGAATCTACTCCTTCGAAGAAAAGAAAATAAGTCTCTTGAAATTTTGAACCTCCGATTGTATCCGAACGAGAGGAATGTTGAAAAGTCACTACGAACCCGAAACATACCATTGGAAAGTGATTCAGTAATTAAACCTTCATGAATCCATTTTTGTTCTTTCATTCCAGGTAACCCCTTTAATTATCAACTCATGGAGTAGGAGTGATATTAGACAACCCTTCCTCTTTTTTCAAAAAAAAAATAGGAAGTTTTCCTACGGATGCAATTCGTAGATCATAAAGATCACCATATATATAACAAAATTTCTCCCCCGATTCCTTCTAGTCGAGCCTCTCGGTCTGTCATTATACCTCGAGAAGTCGAAAGAATTACAATACCCATTCCTCCTAAAATCCTAGGAATTCGTTGATGGTTGGAATAGATTCGTAGGCCGGGTCGGCTGATACGTTTTAAAACAGTTCTATATGGCCCTTTTCTATTCCTTCTATGTCGCAGAGTTGAAACCAAGAAATATTTCTTGCTTACTCGATGTTTTCTCACATTTTCGATAAAGCCTTCGCGTAGAAGTATTTTAACAATGTTTTCAGTGATATTTGTAGATGCTATTCGAACCGTTCCTTTTTTATCCATGTCAGCATTTCGTATAGAAGTTATTATTTCGGCAATAGTGTCCCTACCCATGATGAACTATAATTATTGGTGCCTCCGGGTTTTTATATAATCAGCATGCTCTACTCTTTTTTTTTCATGAATTATTAAAGGTATATGCGTGAGAAACAATCTACTAATGCATTCTACTAATTAATGGAATCTAATTCAGTTCAGATATCTTACTATGAACCTCCCTTTTTTTATGTTTTATTATGTTTTCATCTATTAGTATTTATTTAGAATCTATTTATAATACCTCAGGAGCTAATGAGACTATTTTAGTAAAATTCAACTGTCTCAATTCCCGAGCGATCGCACCAAAAACTCGAGTTCCTTTGGGATTTCCTTCTTGATCAATGACAACTGCTGCATTGTCATCATATTGTATTATCATACCATTGTCACGTTTGAGTTCTTTACATGTACGTACAATTACAGCTCTGATCACTTCTGATCTTTGTAGAGGCATATTGGGAACTGCTTCTTTGATTACAGCAACAATAACGTCACCAATATGAGCATATCGGCGATTACTAGCTCCTATGATTCGAATACACATTAATTCTCTAGCCCCGCTGTTGTCCGCTACATTTAAATAGGTCTGAGGTTGAATCATATCATTCTTATTATTTTTCTCTTTTTTCTTTCAATGCTAACTAACTAAAGGGCGAAGAAAAAAAGAAGAAAGATTGTTTGTCCAGAAATAAAAAAACTGCGGTTTTTTCATCACAAGGCCCCTTTCCTTTCGTTCCATATCCCTATCCCGCAATAACGAATTGAGTTCGTATAGGCATTTTGGACGCAGCTATAGAAATAGCTTCTCTGGCTACAATTTCTGATACTCCACCCATTTCATAAAGTATTCGACCCGGTTTAACGACGGATACCCAATATTCGGGAGATCCTTTCCCCGAACCCATACGTGTTTCGGTAGGCCTTACTGTAACAGGTTTGTCTGGAAATATACGTACCCATATTTTTCCACCACGACGCGCATATCGTGCCATGGCTCGTCGCCCCGCTTCTATTTGTCTAGATGTGATCCAAGCGGGTTCAAGTGCCTGAAGGGCGTATCCGCCGAAACAAATTCGATTGCCTCGATAAGATATTCCCTTCATTCTTCCTCTATGTTGTTTACGAAATCTGGTTCTTTTGGGGTTATAGTTGATGGTTGTTTCTCAATGCCATCTCTACTGCAGAACTGGACATGAGAGTTTCTTCTCATCCAGCTCCTCGCGAATGAAACGATTAAATAATATTGTATATATTTTGAATTGAATGAATAATGAATCATGGAATTTTTTGAGATATAATCTGTCACGTACACGTAGGAATAAAATAAAATGATAAATTCCATTTTATAATTAATGAATCTTCATTTATTTTTACCTTTATTTTATTTATTTTTATTGAATTGCCCAAAACTTAGCAATCCAGTAAGGCTTTCGCGGGCGAATATTTGCTCTTTCAACATCCCTTTCATTCGTAGGGGCGTTCCATGACCTATCAGAATAAATGAATTGGTTCTTGGCTCGTTCCGCCATCCCACCCAATGAATCATTAGGATTCGTTTTCAAGGGAATCTTCCTCAGTCACAGGTTCTGTCGTTCCCATCGCTTCTCGATTAATGACTAGGCCCGAACTCTGCAATGGAGCTCCTAATAAAATTTGTTCCTGAATCAATCTTCTCAGTCTTTATTGACTCGGCGCTCTTTATTCTTTTTTATTTTTCGTATAAATTGTATTCATATTCATCGAATCTAATTATTAATTATGGACGAATACATTAATGCTTTATTACATTGCCTTTTATAAGATAGTTCATAGACCATACATATTGGAATCATATATCATTGCTATTCTTTTTCTTTCTTTCTCTCACCCCTCCATTTATCCATATCCCTTTGTTTTTGCTTCACAACCTTATAGATTGATTTTTCTTTTATGTAAAAAAAAAATGCTTCAGTTGCTACAACAATATGATCAATACATCATATAGCGACTGGTTCCTTGGATCCAGATAATACGAAGCAATGAGCTGGTTATTAGTTATATAGTTATTAGTTCATACTAGGGGATGGCCCTTTGTTTTTTAATCCTAACCTAACTCTAAATAAAAAACCAACGAGTCACACACTAAGCATAGCAATTATATGGAGATGGAGTCAATCGAATTGTTATTCAACCCTATAGAATTAAGAATTCGAAAAAATTCTCATTTTTTTGATTGAACGGAAAAAAATGAACGAGTTTGTGATTTTTTATTCAATTGCCGGATGGATGGAACAGAAAGACAACGAAAGGCCCATTATTCCTCGT